TTAAGATAAGCACGAAAATGAAAGCTTCTATAAATACAGATAGACCCAAGACATCGAAACTCATTGCCCATGGATAAAGAAAAACCGTTTCAACATCAAAAACAACAAAAACTAGAGCAAACATATAATACCGGATTCTAAATTGTAACCAAGCGTCGCCCATTGGTTCGATACCCGATTCATAACTAGAGAGTTTCTCCGGCCCTTTCCTAATCGGGGCTAAAATCCCGGAAATGAAAAATGCCAAAATAGGAATAAGACTGGATATTATTAGAAATCCCCAAAAAATATCATATTCGTAAAGCAAAAACATAGACGCACTCCTATGAACGTGGAAAATAGACCGGATTGGTCAATTCGAATTGAAGTTGTAAAGCCATCCATAGCTGTTTAGTCAAAACTAGAATTCATTTTGACCAAACCATCTAGTTTCCTTTGATTATTGCGAGGCATATCTCATTTCAAGATTTATCGACTGACTTGGCTGGGATCCTATTTCCAGTCTACTTCCAGACTACTTCATTTTTGAAGTTCGATTTTCTTGAATTTCTTTAGTTAGTATAACTCGATATGTTACGCTTAGACAAATTCTCTTATTTTCACCCAGGATTCTAGCTAAAGAAAGCGACTTCCAAATAAAATAGAATTCTTATTTTGTGTTTAAGAATTTCGAACTTCTTATTCTTTTGAATATTTGAAATTTTTTTATAAAAATTGGATTTCGATTTTTTTATCGGGAGGTCTTTTTGTCGTTTTTTTTTTTTTCTTAGTGATTTAGAATAGAGTGATTTAGAATGAATCAAGTATTCAAATGGAAGAGAATGGATAGGTAGTTCGATTTCAGGGTTTCGAATATCTTAGTGTTGGTATATTCCGTTTATTAGAATCTGGGTGGCGTTTTCTCTTGATTGAATACAGAAAAAGAAGACCCCTCCCCCTTTGTTTTGTTGTGCTTCACTGGGTCTAAGTAAGGTATACGAAGAAAAAGTTTCTTTTACATTGTTGGCAATGAAACTTACCAAAGGGGTTCGTTTTTCAACAAACTTTAGCTTGTCCACAAATACATCAGGTTATTTCCTAGATCTATGTGACTAACTCTTTGGAGTTTTTCACCGGGCTCGTGTCATGATTTTGACTTCTTAAATTCATTATTCATTAATGTTAGGTATACCAAAGAAAAGGAGTATCACTAACTTAACTCCTTGATTGAGGATAGGAAATTCATATGGAATTTCCCTCCGCAAATGAATGACAAAAGGTTGGTTTGTTTATACACGATTGGAAAAGGATTGATTCGGTCCCTTCCAATACGTTTTTCTTTCCGTTTTCTGTTCTGCTTTAAATGATTCCTGCGAGTGAGTTTCTAGGAAAAATTGGGTTTCGATGAACCAAACGGTGAGTTACAAGCAACAAACAAGAATGAAGCAATGAAAATTATCCAATTTTGTATTTCCAATTTTCATTTTATTTGATTCATTTTATAGGGTTCTAGGGCTATACGGACTCGAACCGTAGACCTTCTCGGTAAAACAGATCAAACTTCTTATTATCAAAATGATCTGAACTGTTTCAAAGACCCAACATGCATTTTTTTTTGCATTGGGCTCTTTCATTAACTGATAGAAAAATCAGCCAATCCGCCATATTTTTTCTTGACAGAAAAATCAGATAAGGAGATGGCTCCATGTGCTCTGATTCATTATTTGGGTTCTGATCCAGGAGCACTACCAAAGTGTTTCAAAGGTGGGGTTATCTTGACGTAGGTCTGCCTCTGGCCTAGATCGTTTTAAGTTAAATGAAGTCTCTATCGTTCGGCTTAAAAAATCAAATATGAAAGTTCATACACCTTAAAGTTCATAGGACGAAAAGAGATTTTTTGAGGACCTTATACTCATTCTGCCTAGCATTGAATGGACAGATATTCACCCTATCAATATCTCAAATCAATAATGGGGTCTGTTTGGTACCTAAATGGGGTACCCCAATTGGACCGAACCACCTGTCAGGCTATTGTTCCCTCAAAGTTATAGGGTAAGACATCGATTTCTCAATAAGATCCATTTTTTGGATTGTATGATGGACTCCCCTGAAAAACATTGGCGCGCGTGTAAACGAGGTGCTCTACCAACTGAGCTATAGCCCTTAGTGCTTGTGATGCATATTTTATCATGTATCTAATTTCTTGTCAAGATGAATATTCTAGGATCCAAAATCGAGGATTTTGGAATGGTATTGTTTAAATTATTATTGCTTATACGGAATAGGCTATTTATAATCCATCGATGGGATGGGTTCCATTTGGTTCTCTTTGGGATGATAAATGACCTACTTAACTCAGTGGTTAGAGTATCGCTTTCATACGGCGGGAGTCATTGGTTCAAATCCAATAGTAGGTAGAACTTATTAGATACTGGAGCCGATGGTATCTAATAAGTTAAGTTTTTTGCCCCACCCTCTTTTCTTTTTATTGATTTTGTATTTTTCTTTATTTCATTTTTGA